ATCTAATGGAAAAATAAAATTCAATGAGGACTTGGTTCATCCGACACGTACACGTCATGGGCATCCCGCCTTTCTATGTTCTATAGACTTGTATGTAACTATTGAGAGTGAAGATATTCTACATAATGTGAATATTCCACCCAAAAGTTTGCTTTTAGTTCAAAACGATCAATATGTAGAATCAGAACAAGTAATTGCTGAGATTCGCGCAGGAATATCCACTTTGAATTTTAAAGAGAAGGTTCGAAAACATATTTATTCTGATTCAGACGGAGAAATGCACTGGAGTACCGATGTCTATCATGCACCCGAATTTACATATGGTAATGTTCATCTATTACCAAAAACAAGTCATTTATGGATATTATTAGGAGGGCCGTGCAGGTCCAGTCTAGTCTACCTTTCGATCCACAAGGATCAGGATCAAATGAATGCGCATTCTCTTTCTGGCAAGCGAAGATATACTTCTAACCTCTCAGTAACCAATGATCAGGCGAGGCAGAAATTGTTTAGTTCGGATTTTTATGGTCAAAAAGAAGATAGGATTCCTGATTATTCAGACCTTAATCGAATCATATGTACTGGTCAGTATAATCTCGTATATTCGCCTATTCTTCACGGGAATTCTGATTTATTGTCAAAAAGGCGAAGAAATAAATTCATCATTCCACTACACTCGATTCAAGAACTCGAGAATGAACTAATGCCCTGTTCAGGTATCTCGATTGAAATCCCCGTAAATGGTATTTTCCGTCGAAATAGTATTCTTGCTTATTTCGATGATCCTCGATACAGAAGAAAGAGTTCGGGCATTATTAAATATGGGACTATAGAAACGCATTCAGTCATCAAAAAAGAGGATTTGATTGAGTATCGAGGAGTCAAGGAATTTAGGCCAAAATACCAAATGAAAGTAGATCGATTTTTTTTCATTCCTGAAGAGGTGCATATCTTGCCCGGATCTTCTTCCATAATGGTACGGAACAATAGTATCGTTGGGGTCGATACACAAATCACCTTAAATCTAAGAAGCCGAGTCGGTGGGTTGGTCCGGGTGGAGAGAAAAAAAAAACGAATTGAACTGAAAATCTTTTCTGGAGATATCCATTTTCCTGGAGAGACGGATAAGATATCCAGACATACCGGCGTTTTGATACCACCAGGAACAGGAAAAAGAAATTCCAAGGAATACAAAAAAGTTAAAAATTGGATCTATGTCCAACGAATTACACCTAGTAAGAAAAGGTTTTTTGTTTTAGTTCGACCTGTCGTCACATATGAAATAACGGACGGTATAAATTTAGGAACCCTTTTTCCACCGGATCCATTGCAGGAAAGGGATAATGTGCAACTTCGAATTGTCAATTATATCCTTTATGGAAATGGCAAACCGATTCGAGGAATTTCTGACACAAGTATTCAATTAGTTCGGACTTGTTTAGTATTGAATTGGAACCAAGACAAAAAAAGTTCTTCTTGCGAAGAAGCCCGTGCTTCTTTTGTTGAAATAAGGACAAATGGTTTGATTCGACATTTCCTAAGAATCAACTTAGTGAAATCCCCTATTTCGTATATCGGAAAAAGGAATGATCCGTCGGGGTCAGGATTGCTCTCTGATAATGGATCAGATTGTACCAATATCAACCCCTTTTCTGCCATTTATTCCTATTCCAAGGCAAAAATTCAACAATCTCTTAACCAACCTCAAGGAACTATTCATACGTTGTTGAATAGAAATAAGGAATGTCAGTCGTTGATAATTTTGTCAGCAGCCAATTGTTCTCGAATGGAGCCATTCAAAGATGTAAAATATCACAGTGTGATAAAAGAATCAATTAAAAAAGATCCCCTAATTCCAATTAGGAATTCATTGGGCCCTTTAGGAACATGCCTTCCAATTGAGAATTTTTATTCATCTTACCATTTAATAACTCATAATCAGATCTTAGTAACTAAATATTTGCAACTTGACAATTTAAAACAGACTTTTCAAGTGATTAAATTAAAATATTATTTAATGGATGAAAATGGAAAAATTTTTAATCCCGATCCATGCCGTAACATTATTTTAAATCCATTCAATTTGAATTGGTCTTTTCTCCATCACAATTATTGTGCAGAGACATCTAAAATAATTAGTCTTGGACAGTTTATTTGTGAAAATGTATGTATAGCCAAAAATGGACCGCCCCTCAAATCGGGTCAAGTTATACTTGTTCAAGTTGACTCGATAGTGATACGATCAGCTAAGCCTTATTTGGCCACCCCCGGAGCAACTGTTCATGGCCATTATGGGGAAACCCTTTACGAAGGAGATACATTAGTTACATTTATATATGAAAAATCGAGATCTGGTGATATAACACAGGGTCTTCCAAAAGTAGAACAGGTCTTAGAAGTGCGTTCGATTGATTCAATATCCATGAATCTAGAAAAGAGGGTTGAGAGTTGGAACAAATGTATACCAAGAATTCTTGGAATTCCTTGGGGATTCTTGATT